ATACAATAACTCTCCTAGCTCTAGCGTATTTTGTGTTTCATTTCTACTGGAACAGTAACGAAGACTATTTTTATTTTGATTATGGACCTACTACCAGAAATTCAATGCGTAATCTTATCATTCAATGCGTATTCCTGAATAATTTTATTTCTCCATTATTGAACCATTTTCTTTTACCAAGTTCAATGGCAGTCAGATTAGCCAACATTTATATGTTTCGATGCAACAACAAGATTTTATTTGTAACAAGTAGTTTTGTTGCTTGGTTAATTGGTTACATTTTATTCATCAAATGGGTTGGATTTATATTAGTCTGGATACAGCAAAATAATCCTCTTCGTCTTAGACGGAATATGTTCATTCGATCTAGATCTAATAAGTACCTTTGGGCAGAATTGAGAAATTATATGGATCGAATCTTTACTATTCTCTTATTTTTTATCTTCCTCCAGTATTCTGCAGGCAGAAAACCCTTACCCTATTTTTCTAATAACCAGAGAGACACCTTAACCTTAGAGGAGGAAGCAAGAGAGGCAGAAAGAAGACAGGAAGAGGAGGAAGAAGAAGACGAATACGACGAAGAAGATCCTTCTTATTCCGTTTTTGATGAAGAGGATAAAATCGACGAAGAAGAGATTCTAGTGAATGGAAAGAAAAAAATAAAGGATGAATTCAATTTTCACGTTAAAGAGACATGCTATAAAAAGAGACCCGTTTATGAAACTTTTGATCTAGATGGGAATCAAGAAAATTGGAAATTCGAAATAAAAGAAACAGATCTCTTCGGTTTGGAAGAACCTCTTGCAACTACTCTTTTCGATTTTCAACGCAGGAATCGCCCATTTCAAGCTGTAAAAACAGATCGACTTACAGTTAAATTGAGAGATCCTATACAAAATAGGATGTCAGAATTTTTTTTTCATACATGTCGAAGTGATGGAAAGGAAAGAATATCTTTTACGTATCCATCTACTTTGTCAACTTTTTTGGAAATGATACAAAGAAAAATATCTTTATTGACAACAGAAAAACTAGAAAAACTCACCTCTACAGAATTGTATAATCATTGGAAGTCTAACAATGAACAAAGAAAGAAAACCCTAAGTAATGAGTTTTTAAATAGAGTAAAAAATCTAGATAAAGGATCTCCTATTCTGAATATACTTGAGAAAAGAACTAGGTTATATAATCATAAAACTCAAAACAAGTATTTACCTAAAATATTGGATCCTTTATTGAGCGGGCCCTCTCGTGGAAAAGTCCAATTTCGTTTTTCACCCTTAACTCGAAATCAAAAAGCACTTCCTATAAAAAATTCTACAGGGATGCTTTGGACAAATAAAATTTATCTTATCCTTCTTACTACTAATTATCAAGAATTTGATTATCAAGAATTTGATCAAGAATTTGAACCAAAAATAGATACATTTAATAGAAAATCATTCTCAATAAAAATTTCTTATTTTTTTAACTTAGTTAATGAATTTGCTTTTAACTTAATTAATGAATTTGAATTTGCTGGAAAATCACTATCAAATTTAATTTTTAAAGGGCTCTCTTTATTTCCAGATCACAAAGAAGAAAAAATCAATTTAGAAGATCGAATACAAATTTTAGACTCTTTATTCCCTAAAGTAATACTAGATTTTCAAAAGAAAAAAATTAAAAACAAAAATACCATAATACGCGAAGAGCGCAAAGAAATCGAAATACGGAATCCTCCAGCTTACCCTTGGTTACGAAAAAGCAAACGTATAGAGGTTTTTGTCAATAATGATGATGAAAAAACAATTTATACAGCGGGCATTCTTCGTGAAAGAGAGTCAATATCTATACTAGAATATCCAGATAGCCTGCTCTACTACTCGTCCCGACGTGTACCAGCAAACTCGACGCTAGGGAAAAGGCGCAAATCGTCTCTTTATCCATTATATCAAGTGCATTTGCATAGTCTTCTCTTTTTGGAGAGAACAGAAGATCTTCTTTCTTTCCTTTTTTCCATTTTTTATTATATTTCCGAGCGGATAAAAATGGCGTTTCTAACTCCAGTTCTAACTCCAAAAGTAGGATTCAAAATTTTAGGTTTGACTTATACAGAGAAAAACACTACAGAGAAAAAAACAAAAGAAAGGGAGAGAAAGGAAAAGAAAGAAGAAGCAATTAACCAAAGAAAAAAAGAAGAAGAAATACAAAAACAAAACGAGGAAGGACAGCGACTAGCAGAAGACTTCGCAGAAGACGAACGACTAAGAACAATCGAAGAGTGGGAAAGCGATTGGGTAAATCAAATAAGCAGAACTTTTATTTTATTATTCCAATCGAATTTTAGAAAATATATTCTAGTACCTTCATTAATAATAGCTAAAAGCATCATTCGGATCCTCTTATTCCAAACTCCCGAATGGTCGAAGGATTTACAATATTGGAAAAGAGAAATACATTTTTTATGCACTTATGATGGAACTCCAGTATCAGAAACTAAATTGCCGAAAGAATGGTTAGACGAAGGTCTTCAAATAAAAATCCTATTTCCCTTTCGTCTAAAACCTTGGCATAGATCTAAACCTAAACCAAAATTCCTCCAAAAACATAAAGATCAAATCAAAAAGAAAAATCAAAATCAAAGCAAAAGGAAAGATCTTTTGGATTCTTGTTTTTTAACAGTTGTTGGATTGGAAACTCACGTCCCTTTTGGTCCTCCACGATCAGGAACTCCCTTTTTGGAAAAGGGGTTTACAGAAAAAATTTTGAAACAACTAAAAAAAAAAATTCGAAAATGGACAAAGAATAGTTCTCTAGCTATAACAATTTTAATAGAGAGAAGAAACGTATTTCTAAATTGTTCAGAAGAAAGAAGAAAGAACTGGTTCATCCAAAGCATTTTATTTTTAAACAAAATAAAAACGAAATTTTCAAAACCAAGAAGAAATCCAAAGAGTGAAATTGGATTTATAGAAGGATATGGATTGAATGAAACTAAAACCGAAAAAGATTTGATAATCAAGAATTTGGCGATTGACAAAATATCCACTCCAATTCAACCTATGGATTTGGTAAATCATTCAGTAACAAAAGCAGAAAGAACCCTGAAAAATTTGAGTAACAGAACAAAGACAATCAGAAATGAAATAGAAAAATTGAAAAAAGAAGAAGAAAATCAAAAAGGATTTATAAATTCAGAGAGAAATATTAGCCCTAACAAACTACATTATAATATTCAAAAATTAAAATCAATTTTACATATATTAAAAAAAAAAACTGTTCGATTAATGCGCAAATCAGATTCTTTTTTTAAAATTTGGATTGAAAAAATTTGGATTGAAAGGATATATATCGATAGACTTTTAAATATCACTAAGATTGTGAGGATCCGTATACAGGTTTTTCTTGAATTAACAAGAAAAATTATTTCAACAAGCAAAATTATTCAAAAAATTATTAATAAATACATCTTTATTAAAAAATACATCTACAATAATAAAGAAAATAAGAAAAAAAATAATAAAGAAAATAAGAAAAAAAATAATAAAGAAAATAAGAAAAAAAATAATAAAAAAATTGATAAAACAAATAAAAATACAATTCATTTTATTTCTTTTCTAGAAAAGATTAAAACTAGTAATAGGAATTTAAAGATTTTTTATGATGTAACCTCCTTGTCACAAGCATATGTATTTTACAAATTAGCAAAAATACAAACTAGTAACTTCTACAAAAATGAAATAACAGATTTTTTGGAAGGGTTATTTCCGTCTAAATTAAAAGATATAAACTTTAGAGATTCTGTAATGAATCAATGGAAAAACTGGTTAAGGAGCCATTATCCATATAAATCCAATTTCTTTAAGATTAAATGGTCTGAATTAATACTACAAAAATGGCGAAATCGAGTCAATCAACAGCGCACAGTTAAAAATAAAGATTTAAACAAATCGAATTCAGAGAAATTAGATTTATTACCGAAAGTAAAAGATAATTATAAAAAACACAACAGATATAATCTTTTATCACATAAATCCATTAATTCTCGCGGCGATAAGGAAAAAATTGGTTTTAATTACAAAACCGATAAAATGAAAAGGGAATTCTTTCATATCTTAAGAGGTACACCTTCGCTAGGTATACCTAACTCTAATTTCAATAATGATCTAGAATCAAGGGACTTTGGAGATTATCTAGAATCAGAGGGGATTTTCGATTATATAGAACTAGAGGACTTTAGAGATTATCTAGAATCAGAGGAGATTCCCGATTATATAGAATCAGAGGACGTTCCAGATTTTCTAGAAGCAGGGAATCTTGCCTATTATCTAGGATCAGAGAAGCATGATTTTGCCGATTATCTAGAATCAGAGGCTCTTTTCGATATGGAGAAAAGCCCGAAGAGAAAATATTTTGATTGGAGAATTTTCCATTTTTGTCTTAGAAACAAAGAAGAAATGGAATTCTGGATTAATATTGGCAAAAACAAAAAAAATACTGAAACTGAGAGTAAGAGTAATAAATATCAAATAATTGAGAAAGAAAGTGACCAAGATCTTTTTTGTGACAAAGATCTTTGTTTTCCTACGCTTCTCAAAAGAGGTCAAGAAGTAGTAGTAAGACACCCACCTGAATTAGATTGGATGGGAATGAATGACGAAATAGTAAACTGTCTCGTATCAAATTTTGAATTGGGGTTCTTTTTTCCAAAATTCGAGAAACTTTACAACGCATATAAGAGAAGACCGTGGGTAATACCAATCCAATTACTTCTTTTTAATTATAATGAAAATCCATCTAAGGAACTAGTGGATCTTGGATCAATTCTCAGAATAAAAAGGAAGAAATTATTTGCGAAACCACATTGTGGAGATAACGAGCAATTCAGACCGATGGAGGTTGAAGAGCTAGAGGAAAGAATTTCGTGGAATATCCAAACATATAATTACCTGATGAAAAGTAACACCATGTTTCAAAAGAAAAAAACAAACAAAAAAGGATGGATTAAATCCTTTATTCGACGAACAGAATTGACTATGGATATTTTTCCGGTTAATGGCCAAACGAGTCCGGCTATGGGAAGTATAAAATTGATCAAAAGAGGAAGATTGACTATCGAGACTCCGCGTATCCCGCGGATAAAAAAGAGTAAGATTAATGGAAAATTTCTTATGTATCAAACCATAGCTATTTTATTGGTTCATAAGAGCAAACAACAAATTAATCAAGGATGCGGAGAAAAAAGCTATATTAATAAAGAAAATTTTATCAAATCTATTGAAAGACTTAAAAGTCTAATTGGATTTAGAAAGAAAAATGATTTCCTTGTTCCTGAAAATCTTTTATCCACTAGAAGTCGTAGAGAGTTGAGAATTCTAATCTCTTTCAATTCAGAAAATGATATTCATATGAATACAGAACTTTTCAAAAGTAATAATATAAAAAACTGCAGCCGCTTTCACATTATAGAAAAAAGTAAATATTTTGATAGAGAGAAAAAGAAACTACTTCAATTCAAACTTTTTCTTTGGCCCAATTTTCGATTCGAAGATTTAGCTTGTATGAACCGCTTTTGGTTTAATACAAATAATGCCAGTCGGTTCAGTATGTTAAGGATACGTATATATCCACAATTGCAAATTAAATAAAGGTACGTTTGTCATATATATATATTCTATAGCATATCTGATCTAATATAGGAAAACAAGGATATAGACACATTCCTTGTTTTCCATTCTATATTCTATTCTGATACCTGGAATTCGATTGCCTATCAATTATATCTAGAAAGGAAGCCATGGAATTTACTTTGAGATACAAAATTTTCTCTTTTGTAAGTGAAGAGATATACTATCCTTTTTTATTTCTAGCCAACTAAAAAAAAAAGAAAAAAAATTGTATTAATTAATAAGAAATTCTATTTGACAAAATTCGGAATTGCTAACGAATTGAAGATTTTTGTGTATAAAAAAAAAAATGAATTGACATTCTTATTTATTATTCTTATTCCATTTTTTGTTATTATTCCTGATCAATAAAACTATTTTAAAAATGGGTGGTAGGAGGAGGATTAAATTTTATGGTAAAAAATTCACTAAAATAAATATAAATAATATATTAATATAATTAATATAGAATAGAATTCTAATAAATAGAAAATAAAATTAAAGTATAATTCAAGTAAAAAAATATAATATTATAAAGAGTTAAAATTAATAAAATAGTAAATTGATAAAAATTAATATTAATACATAAAATAAATAAACTAATAGATAAGAAGAGATACGGCCGCCTCCTACATATTTGATACCTTCTGCTATAAAGAAACTCATAACGCCGACTCCATTGGTAATTCCATCAATTACTTGTCTATCAAAAAACAGAGTAAATTCTACTAATTCTCTTATACCTTTAGTTAAAGATCGTGCATAAAAAGTATCTATGTAACCACGATTATAGGACCAATCATATATCATGTTTATTGTTTTATCCCAAAAAATTCTTTTAGGACCTTTTTTGGCGAACAAATTGAGGAACTTAAAATTTTGTAAGGATGAATAAACCGGCTTATATAAAGAAAAGGCTAAAAATATTCCAAAAAAAGCTACACTGATCGAAAAAGTTGCCTTTGTTACAAATTCATAAAAATTTGCGGAATTATTTGCATTCTGATGCAAAAGGTTTAAAGATGGACTTAACAGTTTAAATAATATATCTAAATCCATCCCTTCTTGATTAAATCGATTAAAAGGAATTCCTATTGCTCCACTAAACAAAGTAAATAGTCCCAAAACTAACATTGGAAATAACATAGTATTATCTGATTCTTGGGGATAGTAAAAAATTCTTTTAGTTACAAAATGATTAATAACAAAAGGGTGCGTCATCTTTTTTACAGTACCGTCAATTTGATATCTTTTGTTACAAAAAAAAGAAGCCCGTTCACTATTATTCATTGTTAATAAAGCTAATAAACAATTTTTTTTTTTGAACATTTTTGATTCTCCTTTACCCCATACAGATAGTGAATAGAGCGCACTGTTTTTTTTACCGCTGTAATTTGTAAAATTAACATTGAAATGCCCCCCAAAAGTAAGTAAATAAACCCGAAACATATAAAAGGCAGTTAATCCCGCCGTGGAACAAGCTATTATTGCGAAAATAGGTGAATACAACCAACTATCATTAAGAATTTCATCTTTAGACCAAAAACAGGCCAGGGGTGGAATACCACAAAGAGAAAGAGTTCCTAATAAAAAAGCAGTTTTTGTAATTGGAACACGTTTTCTTAAACCCCCCATAAGAATCATATTCTGGCTCTTATCTGGGGAATAGCCAACAATAGCTTCCATTGAATGAATAATAGATCCAGATCCTAAAAATAACAAGGCTTTCGAATATGCATGAGTAATCAAATGAAATAAAGCGGCTCGATAAGACCCCATACCTAAAGCTAACATCGTATAACCCAATTGAGACATTGTCGAATAGGCTAAACTTCTTTTAATATCTTTGTGAGCAAGAGCTAAAGTAGCTCCTAAAAGTACTGTTATTATCCCTATCAAAGTTATTAGATTCATTATGGAAGGTATGACTACGAAAAGAGGAAGAAGTCGAGCTACAAGAAAAATACCCGCGGCTACCATAGTAGCCGCGTGTATCAGAGCGGAAATAGGGGTAGGTCCTTCCATGGCATCTGGTAACCATACATGAAAGGGGAATTGCGCGGATTTAGCAATTGCACCGGAAAATAATAGGAAGGCGCACAAAGTAAAAAAGAAGAGTTCATTATCATTATTCAAAATTAAGTTATTGAATATTTCAAACAAATCCTGAAATTCGAAACTGCCCGTTATCCAATAAAGACCTAAAATTCCTAATAATAAACCAAAATCGCCTACACGATTAGTTACAAACGCCTTTTGACAAGCATTAGACGCAATCGGTCGTGTGAACCAAAACCCTATTAATAGATACGAGCACATTCCAACTAATTCCCAAAAAATATAGATTTGTATTAAATTCGAACTAGTAACTAATCCCAACATTGAAGTATTGAAAAAGCTCATATAAGCAAAAAATCTTAAATAGCCTTGATCATAAGACATATAACTATCACTATAAATAAGGACAAAAATTCCAACCGTAGTAATTAATATTAACAAAATTGAAGTAAGTGAGTCGATCAAATATCCAAACTCTAAAGAAAAATCATTGTTGATGGTCCACGACCATATATATTGATAGATAGAACTGCTATTTATTTGCTGAATAGACAGATTGGTCGAAAAAACCAAAACTATACTTAACAAGAAAATACTTGAAAAAGCCCACATACGACGAAGTTTTTTTGTTGACGCCGGGAAAAGTAGGAGTCCCATTCCTATTAACATAGGGACTGGAAGTGTAACAAAAGGTATAATCCATGAATATTGATATGTATGTTCCATAAAAAAATCTTATTATTCTTAATTATTTTGAATCTTTTTCCAAATCCTTCACATATTCAAATTAAGAAGTTCGAATTGGTCAAATGATATCCCAAAGATACTAGTGAAAATATAAAAAATACCTATTCTAAAATTAAAATTTGATTTATTATTATGAATTACAATAATTTATAAGCATTTCTATACATATAGATACATATAGAAAGAATGAAGAATTTTATCAAAAATAGTACTCGATTTATATTTTAATTTGAATCGGAATGATAAAAAAAGAGATTGTTTTTATCAGATCCTTACTGAATTCGATAAAGAAATAATTATTAATTAATGTAGTATGATGAAAAAGGATATAAATTGAAACAGAAAAATAAAAAAGAAATGGACACACTTTTTTATGAAGATGAAGAGAATATCATATAAAGACTAACTAAAAAGATAGATATAATATAGATATAATAAAGAATGCGTTTTTTTTTTAACAATAGATGTCTTTCACATCCATATAGAATATTAATTACTTTTTTTTTTTGAATGGCAGTTCCAAAAAAGCGCACTTCTATATCAAAAAAGCATATTCGAAAAAATATTTGGAAAAGAAAGGGATCTTGGGCAGCGTTGAAAGCCTTTTCCTTAGCAAAATCCCTTTATACTGGTAATTCAAAAAGTTTTTTGTGCGACAAATAAAAAATAAAAACCTGGGCTAATTCGACTCAACTTGATATGAGAAAAAGTATAATTTCGTTTATCATTTTTAATTTAGAATATCTAATATAAACTAATAATATGGATAAAATTTAAATTCTTTAATACTTGGAACTAATCAATATCAAATAAAAAATGGAACTCTTTTCACTTTATAATAATAATTCCCTTTTTTTATTTCTTTCTGAATTTGAAATACTTTTTTTTATGATATAAAAAATAGGAACAAAAAAAAACAAGGAGAAGACCCAAAGTGTAAGTTTCTTACACTTTTTTTAGGGTATTTTATCATTTTGGGGATGGGGATTCCGATTTTCCCCATCGACCCACTTGTCAGAATCATAAAAAATCATAACAATAATAAATAAAGAGACAAAATAAAAAGATTAAGAAGTTTTTTATTTTTATTTAAATTTTGAATAGAAAATTGAATAGAAAAGGACAAATCTAAGGTCTTTAGTAAAAAGAAATCCGTTCTTAAAAAGAATTGAATAAGTTTCAAACTTATTTTATAACTTTCTTAACAATTATTATTTGAAATAACTATATAAAATGGAATCAACCTTTTTTTTGCTTTCAACTCAATTAAGAAAAAAAGCACCTTTCACTTTTAGGTAGATCAAACTGTGTAAATTTTTAAAAATCTCGTTTAGATCATGATCATATGCTTGGGCCGAACATTGTATCAAAATATATAGATTGAATTGGTCAATCTTTTTGGACATAACTCAAAACTCTTTATTTTTTATTATATAATATACCCAGAGATCAACACCTAATTGGTTTACTAAATCCTAACAAAAGTTCTCTACACAATTAAATTATAACGAGTCATACAAAAAAATATTTCCAGAAATCCTTAGAATGTATCATTAAAATTGGAATTAAAAATTCCATTTTTTTTTTTCATTAATTTGATTGACCTAAAAAATATTCTATTGAATTGAGCTCTTTAAGTTTGACGATTGAATCCAAATGGGTTATTCTGATGTTGAGCAAGCCGCTATGGTGAAATCGGTAGACACGCTGCTCTTAGGAAGCAGTGCTATAGCATCTCGGTTCGAGTCCGAGTGGCGGCATAACGTCTTTTCATTTTCAAAAGGATACAACAAATCGTATAATGAATTGAATTCCCAATTTTAATTCAGTATGTATAATTAAGGTACCCTTCTTTAAATTTTTTATGATATTTTCGACTTTAGAACATATATTAACTCATATATCCTTTTCGGTTGTTTCAATTGTAATTCTAATTAATTTGATAATTTTATTAGTCGATGAATTCATCGAACTAGATGATTCGTCAGAAAAGGGTATGATAATTACTTTTTTCTGTATAACAGGATTATTAATTACTCGTTGGATTTATTTGAAACATTTACCAATAAGTGATTTATATGAATCATTAATATTCCTCTCTTGGGGTTTCTCCATTATTCATATGGTTCCTTATTTTAAAAAACATAAAAAATCATTAGGCGTAATAACCGCGCCAAGTACTTTTTTTACCCAAAGCTTTGCTACTTCGGGTTTTTTAACTGATATGCATCAATCCGAAATCTTAGTACCCGCTCTCCAATCCCAGTGGTTAATGATGCACGTAAGTATGATGATATTGGGCTATGCAGCTCTTTTATGTGGATCATTATTATCAGTAGCACTTCTAGTAATTCGATTTAGAAAAGTCATAAGAATTATTGAAAAGAGCAATAATTTATTAAAAGATTCATTTTCCTTCGGTGAGATCCACTACATGACGGAAGGGAGCAATTTTTTAAGAAATATTTATTTTTTTTCTTTTAGGAATTATTACAGGTTTCAGTTGATTCAACAATTGCATAATTGGAGTTATCGTATTCTTAGTATAGGGTTTATCTTTTTAACCATAGGTATCCTTTCAGGAGCAGTCTGGGCTAATGAAACATGGGGGTCCTATTGGAATTGGGACCCAAAGGAAACTTGGGCATTTATTACTTGGGCCATATTTGCAATTTATTTGCATACTCGAACAAATAAAAATTTTGAAGGTTTCAGTTCTGCAATTGTTGCTTCTATAGGCTTTCTTATAATCTGGATATGCTATTTTGGGGTTAATTTATTGGGAATAGGACTACATAGTTATGGTTCATTTACATTAACATCCAATTGAATTGAAAAAAAAAAGTATTGACGAATAAAACCATAGGACAACCCAGTCTATATTATTATATAATATTATATAATAGTTATATATATAAGAAACTTCAGTTAAGTGGCTGAGAACCTTTTGAATCAAGTAATATAGTGATTCAAAAGGTTCTCACAAATGCCAAAGATATTTGGTTGTAATTCTTCTTTTTTTTTTTAATAAAGAATAGGTTTTTGATTTATTTTTTGTTTTATTTCTAATAACTACCTATTAAAATAATTAGATAGAATAGCACTAACCTTCTCAACTGCTAATGAGAAAACGAAATCCGGAAAAATCCCAATACCTATTACTGGTAAAAGCAGACATATCGAAACAAAAAGTTCCCGCGGCCCAGAATCAAAAAAATACGAGTTTGCAGCATCAAACAGCTTGTATCCATAGAACATTTGGCGTAACATAGATAATAAATAAATAGGAGTCAATATCATTCCAACTGCCATTACAAAAGTAATTAGTATTTTTGGCATTAAAAGATATTTTTGGCCGGTAATTATTCCAAAAAAGACTATTAATTCCGCAACAAAACCACTCATGCCCGGTAATGCAAGGGAAGCTAATGATAAGATACTGAACATCGTGAATATTTTTGGCATTAGGGTAGCCATTCCGCCCATTTCGTCAAGATAAACAAGATGTATTCTATCATAACTCGTCCCCGCCAAGAAAAAAAGTGCAGCGCCAATAAATCCATGTGATATTATTTGTAAAACAGCGCCATTGAGTCCCATATCGCTTATAGAGCAAATCCCTATAATTATGAAACCCATATGAGATACAGAGGAATAGGCGATTCTCTTTTTTAAATTTCGTTGACCAGAAGATGTTAAAGCTGCATAGATTATTTGTATTGCGCCTACTATTAACAACCAGGGAGAAAATAAAGAATGGGCGTGGGGTAATAATTCCATATTGATTCGAATCAATCCATATGCTCCCATTTTTAATAAGATTCCAGCTAGGAGCATACAAGTACTATAATGTGCTTCTCCGTGGGTGTCTGGTAACCATGTATGGAAAGGTATAATCGGTGATTTGACAGCAAAAGCAACAAGAAATCCAATATAGAATAGTATTTCTAGGCTCACAGGATATGATTGATTGGCTGATTTTTCAAAATTTAATGTTGGTTCATTGAACGCATATAAAGCGATACCCAAAGCTCCCATTAATAAAAAAATTGAACTGCCCGCAGTATACAAAATAAACTTTGTAGCTGAATACAAACGTTTCTTTCCTCCCCACATGGATAGAAGTAGATAAACGGGAATTAATTCTAACTCCCACATAATGAAAAAAAGTAAAAGATCTTGAGAAGAAAATAATCCTACTTGGCCACTATACATCGCTAACATCAGAAAATTAAATAATCGGGAATCCCGAGTAACTGGCCGAGCCGCTAAAGTAGCTAAAGTCGTGATAAATCCTGTCAATAAAATGGGTCCTATCGAGAGTCCATCTATTCCCAATCGCCAATCAAAATCCAAAAAATCGATCCACTTATAATCCTCTGCTAATTGAATTAATGGATCGTCCAATTGGAAATAATAAGAGAAAGCATAGGTCATTAAAAGAAGTTCTAATATACAGATAGAAATAGTATACCATCTAATTATCTTATTTCCTTTATGAGGTAAAAATAAAATTAAGCAACCCGCGGATACTGGTAAAACGACAAATGTTGTTGACCAAGGAAAAGAATTCGTGGTAAAGACAAGATACACTTGGGCCACAAAAACCCGTGCTTGAAAACCTAATATTAGGTTTTCAAGCACGGGTTTTTGTCGGTAAACAAAAAAGCAAATGGGTTCAAGTGGCTTTTTATGGAAAGGATCAATAAGCTAGACCCATGCTTCGAGTTGTTTCATGCCATAAATAAACTCGTACACTCAGGAAATCCGTTGGGCAGGCGGATTCACATCTCTTACAACCGACACAATCTTCTGTTCTTGGCGCGGAAGCTATTTGTTTAGCTTTACATCCGTCCCAAGGTATCATCTCTAATACATCCGTGGGGCAGGCCCGAACACATTGAGTGCACCCTATACATGTATTATAAATTTTTACTGAGTGTGACATTGGATCTATTAATTTTTTTTTAATGTCATAAATTTTCGACCTAGTAAATTGCTAAATTTGTCATATATTTAGACACCAGATGAATCAACGATTTGCCAGAATTTTTCTATTCAATATTTCATTCCGCATCGATTCATAAGATAAAGCCAAGATACTTTAATTTTTTATATTTTCACAAACACGATCAGATACATTATGTATCATAGATACCAATTCAAATTAAAATTAATGAATATGAACATTCTATTTTATATGATCAATATTACTTATTCAACAAATTGGATTGATTAATACGAATTGATTTTCGATTACGATAAATTGACGAAACGATAGCCGGTCCAATAGCTGCTTCAGCGGCTGCGATAGATATAACAAAAATTGCAAAAATATTTCCTTTTAATTGGCGACTATCAAAAAAATCACAAAATATTACTAAATTCATATTAACAGCATTTAGTATAAGTTCAAGACACATAAGGGCTCTAACCATATTTCGACTCGTAATCAATCCATGGATACCGATAGAAAATAAATAGGCACTGAAAACAAGTACATGTTCGAGCATCATAGACCAACTCCTTATAAATTTCGATTTATTTAAATATAAACAACGAATAAAAATTCAAGATTAACGGATTGGATTAACTACAATTAAGAATATGACAAGTACAGAGCAAAGACATATATTAGTAATAGGTCGAATAAAAGCAGTTTTATTATGAATAATCTTAAAATCGAATTAGCGAAAAATATATGTGATAATCTAGAACAGAGTTAAATTTGTATTGTGGTTACTAATTTTACAGATTTATGACTGACGAGCCACAGTAATCGCACCTATCAAAGCAACTAAAAGAATTATTGAAATGAATTCAAACGGAAGAAAAAAATCTGTTGATAAATGAATTCCAATTTGTTGGCCGTTACTTATTAAATCTTGTTCGAGAATCTGATTTGCTCTTGTAGTCCAAATAATCCCGTACCATGTCGTATCTGAAATAAAAGTAATTAATAAAACAAAAATACTTGTAGAAACTAGGGAGGTGACCCCATTTCCAACAGCCCAAAGATTAAAACCTTTTGAATACTCTGGACCATTCATGAACATTACAGTAAATAGAATTAAAACATTTATAGCTCCTACATAAATAAGGAGCTGCGCAGCAGCTACAAAATGAGAATTTGCTAAAATATAAAATAAGGATATACAAACAAGAACGAAGCCCAAAGAAAAGGCAGAATAAATTGGATTAGTAAGTAATACCACTCCTAGACCCCCGAATATCAGACCTAATCCCAGAAAGACTAAAAGAAAATCATGTATTGGTCCAGATAAATCCATTGTGCGTAAAATACAAGATAAAAAACTTTAATTCTTTTTTCATGACCTTATTGACCCCGACCAGGAAAAAAGACTATTTAAAATGCTAATAGGTTTATAATTGAATTACACTCTAATGGGTGGAACTTACTGTGGATACAGCTATTGGACTAATCGCGCTCTTTCTCGAACGGGTAAAGACTGTAATTTTTATTTTAAAATAATTATGGATAGAATTATAACTCATAGAATTATAACTCTATTATTATAATAGAACTCTATTAAATTAATATATTTTAAATAAAAATTAAATCATGATGGAATTATTACCAACCAATCATCAAATCAATAGTAATAATTAGGGTTTGTAGTTTTTGTAGTTATTGACCAAACAAAATGAAAGAAACTTCATTCTATACTTAGAGATCTATAATCTTAGATAAAAAATCTATATATATATAGATAAATATACAATATATATATATATATATAAATATATAAATTCTAAATATAGAAATAGAAATCTTAATGTAGTAATTCAAAATGGCTCTTTCTTTAATTAATCTTTATTTAATTAATCATTAATCAATTAATCAAAGGCAATTTATCCATTTTTTTGAGGTGAATTAAAAATAGTTTTAATTGTATAATCTTCAATTGCTGACATTGGTAAACGGCCTAAAGCAATTTGATTATAATTCAATTCGTGACGATTATAAGTAGAAAGCTCATATTCTTCAGTCATTGATAAACAATTTGTTGGGCAATACTCAACGCAGTTGCCACAAAATATACAGATTCCGAAATCAATACTGTAATTAAACAACCGTTTTTTTCGAATGTCAGTTTCCAATTTCCAATCAACAACAGGTAGATCTATAGGACATACGCGAACACATACTTCACAAGCAATGCATTTATCAAATTCGAAATGGATTCGACCGCGGAAGCGCTCGGATGTGATTAATTTTTCATAAGGATATTGAATAGTTACCGGTAAACGATTTGCGTGAGATAAGGTAATCATGAAACTTTGACCAATGTATCTTGCAGCTCGTATGGTTTGTTGACCATAATTAATGAACCCAATTACCATGGGGAACATATCGTTAATTTTTATGAATAATTTTATGTTTGTTTCTTTATCTTGTTTGAGATAAGTCATGAATATAGAAAAGTCTCGCTTTTATTTTTATAGTGAAAGGAGTTGAAAAGAGGTTGTTAATAATAGATTACCAAGAGAAATAGGTAAAAGAAATTTCCATCCAAGATTTAATAGTTGGTCCATTCTTAGTCTAGGTAAAGTCCATCTTGTTGTGATAGGAATGAATAAGAGCAAATAAGTTTTAACCAATGTAATAAAAATACCTATTGTTATTGTAAAGACTTCACTTATTTTATTTATTTCAAAAAATTCCGGAACGAATATGTACGGAATAGAGATATTCCAACCGCCTAAGTAAAGAACTGTTACAAATAAGGAAGAAACTAATAGGTTTAGATAAGAAGCAAGATAAAATAAACCAAATTTGATACCCGAATATTCAGTTTGATAACCTGCTACTAACTCTTCTTCTGCTTCTGGTAAATCAAAAGGTAATCTCTCACATTCTGCTAGGGAAGAAATAAAAAAAATGATAAACCCTATGGGTTGTCTCCACAAATTCCACCCCCAAAAACTATATTTTGATTGTGCCTCAACTATATCAACTGTACTTAAACTGTTAGATAATCATAGTCGATGATAACATCACTGTTATTATCGCTATTACAGAACCGTACATGAGATTTTCACCTCATACGGCTCCTCGAAGGTCATAAATAAATATAAGGACTAGATGATATTATTTATCTCTACATATTTGTATCTATTTGTAGTATAAATAAGATTAAAATATATGAAACATTCCCAAATTCGACCAATGAAATTCTGTCTGTTATAATACTAAAAAAGTACTTCGGAATCCATCTTATCCTTTAAAAATTTTTATTTTTCTTTCTTTAGCAATAACTTAAACCCTTCAATAAAATACTCGTTGCAGAAATGTCAATATATATTGAAACTTTTATTTTTCAATTACGAAAAAGAATTAGACATTCTATTAGTTTAGTTCATGAATTATGATATGAATTCTATTTCTACGAATATAAATAGATATAAGAAAAAAAGAAGAAAAAAGATCTTTCTTTTTTTTTTGTTTCTATTCTTCTTTATAAAAAAAAAAGAAAGGATTCTTTCGTTTTTGATAGTTATTTCTTTAATCATGCGGTAGGAGCATACTCTGAATCGGAATCTTGGGGAGTACTGCTTTAGCATTTCTACTAATTGAAAGCCCCAATTAAGATTCTTTATTATATTATGAAGAAATACCCTATTGGATAATTTCAAAAATCTCTATTACTAATCCTTTGTGTATCTTGGTGTTCCTAACCACGCACCCATTTTTGTTCAATTGTTCGTTTGCATTATGGTAATACTTAGAAATAATACTAAAAACTCAATAGAGTCGGTTTTTTTTGAACCCGCTTCAAGCCAGGATGACTAATCAACCAATCTTGGGGCAAATGGTCTCATTTTCTTATGTTTATTTTTGTATTATTCTTGTACATCAGAAATGAGTCTCAATTTTTTTTTACTGCAAATTTCAAAGCTGTTTTCTTTCACTCATATAGCTATCCAATTTAGTTCATCAATTCAAATGATGAATAAAAAATGACAGGATATTCCTTCAAATGATTTCTATTCTTTATTCCTAAAAAAAAAAAAAGAAGTAATAGAAAAGATTTTTTAACGAATCGCACGTAGAGATATGGATAATACACAGAGAGTCAATGGTATTTCATAACTAATGGATTGAGCGGCAGCTCGTAGACCACCTAAAAAGGAATATTTATTATTTGATCCATATCCCGACATAAGAAGTCCAAGGGGAGCAGTGCTTGAAATGGCAATCCATAAAAAAATACCGATATTTAGATCCGCTAAAACAAGGTGATAACTAAAAGGAATTACTGAATAACTTAATAGAGTCGATATGACTGCTATGGCCGGTCCGATACTGAACAAAGAAGTATCCCCTCTAGATGGAAAAAGATTTTCTTTGAAAAGTAGTTTTGTTCCATCCGCTAGAGCTTGAAGAACTCCTAAAGGTCCAGCATATTCAGGCCCAATACGTTGTTGTATCCCTGCAGATATTTTTCTTTCTAACCACACAATTACTAGTAAGCCTATCGTTATTGACAATACAAGAGTCAAAATAGGGCCAAGTACCCCCACAATTTCATAAGCCTCCTTTAAGGATTCAAATTTGGAAAAGGAATTAATAGCTTGTACTTTTGTTGTATAAATTATCATTTCAACGATCAACTTCTCCCATAATGATATCTATGCTCCCTAATATTGTCATAATATCAGCCAATTTCATTCTTTTAACTAATTGAGGAAGAATTTGCAAATTGATAAAACCCGGTGGACGAATTTTCCATCTCCAAGGAAACCCAGTACGATCCCCTATCAAAAAAATTCCCAATTCTCCCTTTGGTGCTTCTACTCTTACATAAAGTTCTTGTTTGGTCAATTCAAAAGTAGGAGAAGTTTTTTTACTAATGAATCGGTATTCAAAATCGTTCCATTCTGGATCACTTTTTCTATAAAAATCCAAACGTCTGGTTTCTAAATTTTCATGGCCCCCTCCCGGAATTCCTTCCAAAGCTTGGTGAATAATTTTTATGGATTCAGTCATTTCACCAATTCGGACCAAATAACGAGATAATGAATCCCCTTCTTTTTGCCATTGGACTTCCCAATCAAATTCATCATAACACTCATAATGATCAATTTTACGAAGATCCCATTGTATTCTAGAAGCTCGTAACATTGGTCCCGACAACCCCCAGTTTATTGCTTCCTCTGTACTAATAATACCCACTCCTTCAACTCGTTTTAAAAAAATGGGATTTCGCGTGATAAGTTTTTGATATTCAGCAACTCCTGTTAAAAAATAATCACAAAAATCTAAACATTTATCTAGCCAACCATAAGGTAGATCCGCTGCTACTCCTCCGATACGAAAATAATTATGCATCATTCTCATACCTGTAGCTGCTTCAAATAAATCATATATTAACTCTCTTTCTCTAAAAATATAGAAAAAAGGAGTTTGTGCACCAATATCCGCCATAAAAGGGCCAAGCCATAACAGATGAGAAGCTATACGACTCAACTCTAACATAATTACTCTTAGATAGCTGGCTCTTTTAGGTACTTGAATATTTCCAATATGTTCTGGCCCATTTACTGTTATTGCTTCTGCGAACATAGTAGCTAAATAATCCCAACGGGTTACATAAGGCAAATATTGTATAATTGTTCGGTTTTCCGCAATTTTTTCCATTCCTCTGTGTAAATAACCTAATATTGGCTCACAGTCAATAACATCTTCACCATCTAGAGTAAGGATGAGTCGAAGAACACCATGCATTGATGGGTGATGGGGGCCCATATTGACTACCATAAAATCTTTTCTTTTAGCTGGTACATTCATAGTGATTTCCTCGATTCATTCTTCTATGAATTGCTGAAGACGAAAAAAAAAAAATTCATCAAAATTCAAGATCGAATAAATCAAATAATTAAATTTCAAATTACCGCGTTTTTGACTCCCGAATATCCAACTGGCTAATTAATTTTTTATAACGTAGTATGCTTTTCTTTGCCAAATAAGATAGTAGTCGTTTGCGTTTTTCTAGAATTTTCCGCAAACCTCTTTGAGATAAATAGTCTTTTCTGTGCAATTCAAAATGTGAAGTAAGTCTTCGTATCTTATTAGTAAAGCTTACTATTTGAAATTCAACGGATCCTGGGTTTTGCTTTTTGTTTTCTTGTGAAATAAAGATTAGTGAATTTTTTACCATAAAATTTAATCCTCCTCCTACCACCCATTTTTAAAATAGTTTTATTGATCAGGAATAATAACAAAAAATGGAATAAGAATAATAAATAAGAATGTCAATTCATTTTTTTTTTTATACACAAAAATCTTCAATTCGTTAGCAATTCCGAATTTTGTCAAATAGAATTTCTTATTAATTAATACAATTTTTTTTCTTTTTTTTTTAGTTGGCTAGAAATAAAAAAGGATAGTATATCTCTTCACTTACAAAAGAGAAAATTTTGTATCTCAAAGTAAATTCCATGGCTTCCTTTCTAGATATAATTGATAGGCAATCGAATTCCAGGTATCAGAATAGAATATAGAATGGAAAACAAGGAATGTGTCTATATCCTTGTTTTCCTATATTAGATCAGATATGCTATAGAATATATATATATGACAAACGTACCTTTATTTAATTTGCAATTGTGGATATATACGTATCCTTAACATACTGAACCGACTGGCATTATTTGTATTAAACCAAAAGCGGTTCATACAAGCTAAATCTTCGAATCGAAAATTGGGCCAAAGAAAAAGTTTGAATTGAAGTAGTTTCTTTTTCTCTCTATCAAAATATTTACTTTTTTCTATAATGTGAAAGCGGCTGCAGTTTTTTATATTATTACTTTTGAAAAGTTCTGTATTCATATGAATATCATTTTCTGAATTGAAAGAGATTAGAATTCTCAACTCTCTACGACTTCTAGTGGATAAAAGATTTTCAGGAACAAGGAAATCATTTTTCTTTCTAAATCCAATTAGACTTTTAAGTCTTTCAATAGATTTGATAAAATTTTCTTTATTAATATAGCTTTTTTCTCCGCATCCTTGATTAATTTGTTGTTTGCTCTTATGAACCAATAAAATAGCTATGGTTTGATACATAAGAAATTTTCCATTAATCTTACTCTTTTTTATCCGCGGGATACGCGGAGTCTCGATAGTCAATCTTCCTCTTTTGATCAATTTTATACTTCCCATAGCCGGACTCGTTTGGCCATTAACCGGAAAAATATCCATAGTCAATTCTGTTCGTCGAATAAAGGATTTAATCCATCCTTTTTTGTTTGTTTTTTTCTTTTGAAACATGGTGTTACTTTTCATCAGGTAATTATATGTTTGGATATTCCACGAAATTCTTTCCTCTAGCTCTTCAACCTCCATCGGTCTGAATTGCTCGTTATCTCCACAATGTGGTTTCGCAAATAATTTCTTCCTTTTTATTCTGAGAATTGATCCAAGATCCACTAGTTCCTTAGATGGATTTTCATTATAATTAAAAAGAAGTAATTGGATTGGTATTACCCACGGTCTTCTCTTATATGCGTTGTAAAGTTTCTCGAATTTTGGAAAAAAGAACCCCAATTCAAAATTTGATACGAGACAGTTTACTATTTCGTCATTCATTCCCATCCAATCTAATTCAGGTGGGTGTCTTACTACTACTTCTTGACCTCTTTTGAGAAGCGTAGGAAAACAAAGATCTTTGTCACAAAAAAGATCTTGGTCACTTTCTTTCTCAATTATTTGATATTTATTACTCTTACTCTCAGTTTCAGTATTTTTTTTGTTTTTGCCAATATTAATCCAGAATTCCATTTCTTCTTTGTTTCTAAGACAAAAATGGAAAATTCTCCAATCAAAATATTTTCTCTTCGGGCTTTTCTCCATATCGAAAAGAGCCTCTGATTCTAGATAATCGGCAAAATCATGCTTCTCTGATCCTAGATAATAGGCAAGATTCCCTGCTTCTAGAAAATCTGGAACGTCCTCTGATTCTATATAATCGGGAATCTCCTCTGATTCTAGATAATCTCTAAAGTCCTCTAGTTCTATATAATCGAAAATCCCCTCTGATTCTAGATAATCTCCAAAGTCCCTTGATTCTAGATCATTATTGAAATTAGAGTTAGGTATACCTAGCGAAGGTGTACCTCTTAAGATATGAAAGAATTCCCTTTTCATTTTATCGGTTTTGTAATTAAAACCAATTTTTTCCTTATCGCCGCGAGAATTAATGGATTTATGTGATAAAAGATTATATCTGTTGTGTTTTTTATAATTATCTTTTACTTTCGGTAATAAATCTAATTTCTCTGAATTCGATTTGTTTAAATCTTTATTTTTAACTGTGCGCTGTTGATTGACTCGATTTCGCCATTTTTGTAGTATTAATTCAGACCATTTAATCTTAAAGAAATTGGATTTATATGGATAATGGCTCCTTAACCAGTTTTTCCATTGATTCATTACAGAATCTCTAAAGTTTATATCTTTTAATTTAGACGGAAATAACCCTTCCAAAAAATCTGTTATTTCATTTTTGTAGAAGTTACTAGTTTGTATTTTTGCTAATTTGTAAAATACATATGCTTGTGACAAGGAGGTTACATCATAAAAAATCTTTAAATTCCTATTACTAGTTTTAATCTTTTCTAGAAAAGAAATAAAATGAATTGTATTTTTATTTGTTTTATCAATTTTTTTATTATTTTTTTTCTTATTTTCTTTATTATTTTTTTTCTTATTTTCTTTATTATTTTTTTTCTTATTTTCTTTATTATTGTAGATGTATTTTTTAATAAAGATGTATTTATTAATAATTTTTTGAATAATTTTGCTTGTTGAAATAATTTTTCTTGTTAATTCAAGAAAAACCTGTATACGGATCCTCACAATCTTAGTGATATTTAAAAGTCTATCGATATATATCCTTTCAATCCAAATTTTTTCAATCCAAATTTTAAAAAAAGAATCTGATTTGCGCATTAATCGAACAGTTTTTTTTTTTAATATATGTAAAATTGATTTTAATTTTTGAATATTATAATGTAGTTTGTTAGGGCTAATATTTCTCTCTGAATTTATAAATCCTTTTTGATTTTCTTCTTCTTTTTTCAATTTTTCTATTTCATTTCTGATTGTCTTTGTTCTGTTACTCAAATTTTTCAGGGTTCTTTCTGCTTTTGTTACTGAATGATTTACCAAATCCATAGGTTGAATTGGAGTGGATATTTTGTCAATCGCCAAATTCTTGATTATCAAATCTTTTTCGGTTTTAGTTTCATTCAATCCATATCCTTCTATAAATCCAATTTCACTCTTTGGATTTCTTCTTGGTTTTGAAAATTTCGTTTTTATTTTGTTTAAAAATAAAATGCTTTGGATGAACCAGTTCTTTCTTCTTTCTTCTGAACAATTTAGAAATACGTTTCTTCTCTCTATTAAAATTGTTATAGCTAGAGAACTATTCTTTGTCCATTTTCGAATTTTTTTTTTTAGTTGTTTCAAAATTTTTTCTGTAAACCCCTTTTCCAAAAAGGGAGTTCCTGATCGTGGAGGACCAAAAGGGACGTGAGTTTCCAATCCAACAACTGTTAAAAAACAAGAATCCAAAAGATCTTTCCTTTTGCTTTGATTTTGATTTTTCTTTTTGATTTGATCTTTATGTTTTTGGAGGAATTTTGGTTTAGGTTTAGATCTATGCCAAGGTTTTAGACGAAAGGGAAATAGGATTTTTATTTGAAGACCTTCGTCTAACCATTCTTTCGGCAATTTAGTTTCTGATACTGGAGTTCCATCATAAGTGCATAAAAAATGTATTTCTCTTTTCCAATATTGTAAATCCTTCGACCATTCGGGAGTTTGGAATAAGAGGATCCGAATGATGCTTTTAGCTATTATTAATGAAGGTACTAGAATATATTTTCTAAAATTCGATTGGAATAATAAAATAAAAGTTCTGCTTATTTGATTTACCCAATCGCTTTCCCACTCTTCGATTGTTCTTAGTCGTTCGTCTTCTGCGAAGTCTTCTGCTAGTCGCTGTCCTTCCTCGTTTTGTTTTTGTATTTCTTCTTCTTTTTTTCTTTGGTTAATTGCTTCTTCTTTCTTTTCCTTTCTCTCCCTTTCTTTTGTTTTTTTCTCTGTAGTGTTTTTCTCTGTATAAGTCAAACCTAAAATTTTGAATCCTACTTTTGGAGTTAGAACTGGAGTTAGAAACGCCATTTTTATCCGCTCGGAAATATAATAAAAAATGGAAAAAAGGAAAGAAAGAAGATCTTCTGTTCTCTCCAAAAAGAGAAGACTATGCAAATGCACTTGATATAATGGATAAAGAGACGATTTGCGCCTTTTCCCTAGCGTCGAGTTTGCTGGTACACGTCGGGACGAGTAGTAGAGCAGGCTATCTGGATATTCTAGTATAGATATTGACTCTCTTTCACGAAGAATGCCCGCTGTATAAATTGTTTTTTCATCATCATTATTGACAAAAACCTCTATACGTTTGCTTTTTCGTAACCAAGGGTAAGCTGGAGGATTCCGTATTTCGATTTCTTTGCGCTCTTCGCGTATTATGGTATTTTTGTTTTTAATTTTTTTCTTTTGAAAATCTAGTATTACTTTAGGGAATAAAGAGTCTAAAATTTGTATTCGATCTTCTAAATTGATTTTTTCTTCTTTGTGATCTGGAAATAAAGAGAGCCCTTTAAAAATTAAATTTGATAGTGATTTTCCAGCAAATTCAAATTCATTAATTAAGTTAAAAGCAAATTCATTAACTAAGTTAAAAAAATAAGAAATTTTTATTGAGAATGATTTTCTATTAAATGTATCTATTTTTGGTTCAAATTCTTGATCAAATTCTTGATAATCAAATTCTTGATAATTAGTAGTAAGAAGGATAAGATAAATTTTATTTGTCCAAAGCATCCCTGTAGAATTTTTTATAGGAAGTGCTTTTTGATTTCGAGTTAAGGGTGAAAAACGAAATTGGACTTTTCCACGAGAGGGCCCGCTCAATAAAGGATCCAATATTTTAGGTAAATACTTGTTTTGAGTTTTATGATTATATAACCTAGTTCTTTTCTCAAGTATATTCAGAATAGGAGATCCTTTATCTAGATTTTTTACTCTATTTAAAAACTCATTACTTAGGGTTTTCTTTCTTTGTTCATTGTTAGACTTCCAATGATTATACAATTCTGTAGAGGTGAGTTTTTCTAGTTTTTCTGTTGTCAATAAAGATATTTTTCTTTGTATCATTTCCAAAAAAGTTGACAAAGTAGATGGATACGTAAAAGATATTCTTTCCTTTCCATCACTTCGACATGTATGAAAAAAAAATTCTGACATCCTATTTTGTATAGGATCTCTCAATTTAACTGTAAGTCGATCTGTTTTTACAGCTTGAAATGGGCGATTCCTGCGTTGAAAATCGAAAAGAGTAGTTGCAAGAGGTTCTTCCAAACCGAAGAGATCTGTTTCTTTTATTTCGAATTTCCAATTTTCTTGATTCCCATCTAGATCAAAAGTTTCATAAACGGGTCTCTTTTTATAG